CCAGGAACTTGTTCGGAAATACCGTAATGAAAGGAACATAGGAGTTTGTCGCTAGGTATTTGACCAAATAGGATCGTCCAGTTCCTATAGAACCTATCACTAAAATACCCCTAGAAGGGGATAGGGCTAAGCGGAGCGAAAAGGGTTTTCCATGAGATGGGAAATGAGAACTATTAGCCCCACACGAGGTTTGTGAATAAGTGATTGTCTGATAATGAGCAAGGAATATCCGTCTTTCTGCTAAACAGGATCTATTGAACTCATAATTCATTAGATACTTTTTATGAATGTCAACTAAGTATCGTAAGTAAATGGATCCCGGTTGTTCAATCATTTGATAACCAGAGTCATTCTTTGATAAACGATCACTATGAGTCAGACTCAATAGAATTTGATCAATCCTTTTTTCCGTCGTTAAGGTGGAGAACTGAACCAAGAATTCTCTTTCTTCATCATCAATCGAATCACTGTTCGCGACCCAGGATTCTATTTTATCATCAATCCAATCACCGTTCACGTTTTTTCTTTTTCTTATCAATGAATAGATCTCTTTACTTGTACGACTTAGATGTCTCGTATTTCTCGAAAAAGTGATTCGATTGATGGGATTTGGTATGATACTGATGAGATCGATGAGATTGATATTCAAATATTTCTTCTTAGAACGTATTGATTTGACCCCATAAGCGGGACCACCACCCAATAGCATGTTGCCGCCAGAAGCAGAATCCCGTATTTCTTCCAGAGAATCTCCTAATTGTTCCAGAGCAACTAGAAAGAGATTCTTTAACCAGAAAGAATTCAGTTCAGATGTAGGATACCTATCCAGAAGTTTTCGCAACTCAATCATGTATGATGGAATCATCAAAGATTTGATCTTTTCTAACTCTGTCTGTAACTCACTAGAGGCTCGGAAAACAAAGAGAAGATGTGTACGAACGAGATATCCAGCAACAAGAAGAAGGAAAAGAATTGAATAGAGGAACTCCCAAGCATTTGGTGATCTCAGATGTGTCCATATCAATGGAATGGGTGACTCATTATTTCGATGAATCATTTCTTCGGACAGAAGAAGATTCTGTAAACACTTACTCGAACTCTCACTTATCAGATTCCGTTGTGGAAGAATCGACCACCACTTTTTCTGAGGAATTGGCCATGATATATCTGATCCATGCATAATATCATGAAAAACGGACACAAAATTTTGACTGCCACTTAGGGAATATTGAAAGGGAATATTCAATATCAAATAAATATTGTTTTTTAAGGTGAAATAAAGATATTTACACCCCGTCCAAGTAAGGAACCATGGCATATAGGTTTGGAACAAATTCCATTTTGAGAGATTTGAAAAAGCACTATCTGGTTGAAGGGTTCTACCTACTTCCCCCTTCTCAACGTTTTTCTTTAGACAAAGACTCAGTTCTTTCCTCTTTCCGGACAGCACATATTTCTCAAAACATGGAGTGTGAATCAAACCCATGTTTGAATTGAAACGGAGATAGTGATGCAAGTTTTTCCCTTCTGAATCAGATAGATTCATATCTGAAAGAAGCTGACAATAAGTTCTTTCAAAATTGACTATTTGTTCCTCTATTACAGGTGTTCCAGAAATGTCTGCAATCGAGTAAATAGGAACGGATGGATCGGATCGAATTGAAAAATGGAAAGATTTGTACAAGTTATACGTTTCGTTACCACTTTGTGGAACATTGTTAGGTATGAATATGCCAGATACCTGTGACTCAATTGGTGAAATAGTCTCTCTCTCTCCCAAAACATGTTTTTTTTTACCGAAACACAAAGAAACTATTTTGTTGCGAATGCACAAGATATTGGGGAATTGTGCATATGTAAAATCATAATTATGGATACGGGTCTTTTCCCCATAAAAATGGAATCCTTTGTTACAATAGAACCAGAAGCGATGGGGATGATTCAAGAATTGAAGTCTATTTGCTCTATAAAAAGAAGATATCAATGAACTTTTCTGAGGATTCAACCAATTGTTTCGATCGTGGGATATCATTGATAAATAGGAATCCGTGTTCTCAAAGGATTTCCTGCGATTTTTTCTAGTACGGAATGAATCAATCATGCACTTTTGTATCTTGTTGAACAAAAAAGGTAATATTGTTCCTGTATTGATTAAAAATTTCGATCTTTGGGAAGTATCATGATCATACAATAAGAAGGGTTTCAATTTATTCAAATAAACGATTTGAACACCTATTGATTCTAACAACTGATTGCCGGGTTGATCATTCAGACCTTTCAATTCATAGATGCGTATTTCGGCCCTATGAATGGAGATATTCCCGAGACTCACAACGAAAAAAGGAAGTGACTTAGATAAAAAGAGAAGCGACTTGGACAAAAGGAGAAGTGACTTGGACAAAAAGAAACGAAGTGACTTGGACAAATCTTGTTTGTCGATAACCTCGGACCAATCAATCGAATATTGATTAATACGTAATCGATCGAACATTACTTGAAAACGGTGTTTCTGCTCAGAAACGAAATGCTCCAAATGTTCCTGGAAATTCTTGCTTCCATTGGAGCATTTGTATCTATATACATTAGGATCCAGATTCGTGGATCTCTCCGTTCGAGAAATAAGAGGATCGAACCACTTCTTCTTAATCTTTTTCAAATTGGATAAATGTTGGTTGATCTTATCTATTATTATAGTTAGATGATTCAGAATATCATTTCCTATTGGGTGCTTTTGAATTCCATATGCGAAGTTGCAATCGGGTCGATTCATTAAAAAGAATCGATTCAATACATTTCTTATGTACCCATAGGTACTATATTGGATTTGAATCTGATTTCGGATCAATCTATATTGATGGATCGCCTCCATTATGTTGTTGTGAGCAAATACCGCTATTTTTGGTTTTGGATCTTCCAAATCATTCCCGCAGGAGATCCGGACCGATTTTTTTTTTATCTTTCGATAAAAAGATTCATTCTCTTCATAAAAAATAGAAGATAGAACCAATAAAGATTTCTTTTTCGATTCATCCCCGGAGTTGAATACCTCATTCAATAATTTTCCGTAGGAATCAATAGACAAGCCAAATTCCTTATTAGGATAGGCTAAACCCGGCTCGGTTATTGATAGAGTGAATAGATCTGCCATTTCTTGAAATGTCTCTTCTAATTCAAACGCGTGGTGCAACCTGTATCCCCTTTTGTTCCGATCATGGAATAGATGAAATAAATCAAAAAATGCATTTTCGTTCAAGAATGAAATCTTATTGGAACTGTCCATATCCGGTTCATCCTTCGGAACCATATCCCATCCCGGATCTGCTGCAATCGAATGAACTGAGGAGGTATTTTGTAAATACGTAATTATCTTGAATATATCAACTATTTCTTTATTTTCCGATCGCCTCGAGGGGACAAAAGAAACACCTTGTTGTTTCTTCAACAATTTCTGATCTATAGTCGACCTCTCGGTAGGATTCAAACCCAAATGAAGTTCTGACCATCTATCAGAGAAAAAAGAACGAATTGATCTTGTAGGATTCCCAAGAAATTCTTCTATTTCTTCTGGAAGCAGATGATTATTCATCTGCTTCTCACGTTCCGGGAATAGGCGAGTCATTGAGGAATATCCGGAAAGGTATTTTGAGAATCGATCTGATTTTATCTCTGTTCGTTCCGTTTGAAGAAAGGAAGTATCTAAAAGAATTGATCTTTCTTTTAGTTGCTGAATCTCCGTTTGATTGATCAATGTGTGATATTCCGAACCCTCATTACTAATGGAATTGAAAGGATCTATGGATTGATCAGAAAATCCTTTCAATTGGCTAGAATCCGTTACTTGAAAGAAAATGGATCTTATGGAATCATATTGAATATTTGACGATACATTCCGTACCTTGCTAAAAACCCGATTCCTGTTTACCAACCACGCATTGTCTAACCAAATCAAATTCTCTCTCGAGACGTTCCTCAAAAAATCCGATTTGTGCCGATTCTTCCCCCCAATAACGAAGAGATCTTGGCGGAATTGCCACATATGAAATTGAGCGCAATTTTGCAAAAAAATACCCCCCTTGTTTCTCGAGAGGAGAAGGGAAACATGTTCAATCTCGTTTGATTGAATAGTCGCCTCAGCTCCTTGTTGTTTGAAGAACCCCCCCTCATCAATTGGTCTTTTTTCACGAAAAGCAGGCATGAGATAACAAATCAAATGTTTCACTAAAATTTCGAATAGCTGTCCCGAATTCAAGTTGATTATGTTTCGCTTCTTACTCGGAGAAAGGCGGTCAAAGAATTTCCAATCATGGTCCTTGCGGATCGGATCATTCGTATAGGATACAAAAAAAAACTCCAGATATTTTATATCTTTCTCTTTGAATGAGATCTCAATTCCAGCCGCAATTTCATTCGATATCTTACAGCTGGAATTCCTCTTTTTTACGATCGCATTCCTCCATCGCCGCGAACCCCAGTTAGATTCAGACATTATACACTTTTTAGTTATTGGAAGAACCCAAGTACTTTCTTTCGGATCCATGAAACAACTCTCATAGATCTTTTTCCCTTTTGGAAGATACAGGAGCGAAACAATCAACCTATTGAGATTGGAAGACCAAAAGGATTCTTTCAATGTATAATTGGGGGGTCCAATGGAACGCAGAGGTTTAGGAAGAAGCCCCATCAAATAGATATTTTTTCTTTCGGCCCTATTTCGATTGTATATAAGGACCGCTACTACAAGTACAAGCAGTACTACACCTTTGATCGTGCAATGTCGACGAATTGAACCCTGTGAATCACGTGAAATTGGGACACTCAAAGTTCGGGAATCAAAAAGTTTTATAAAGCGCTCTTGGTGGAAAAAAAAGGAAGTGAAAGATTTCACTGAATCGGGTTGGATCCATGAATCCAAGAAATCGTGAGAATTCTTGATTTCTCTCAATTCGAAGATCCAGGATTTGAATTGATGTCCTCTCATTTCATTGATTCCTCCTAAAGAA